ATATTATATATTTTCTTCTATATTATTTTAATAAATAGATTTATATATTTTAAATCTATTAAATATACTATAGTTATGCTTTTACAGTATAAAATAATATAAATAAAAGAGAAAGGTTTTTTATTATTGAATCGATGGGGATTCTTATTTTCCCCACCCTAAAAACAATAAAGCCTACTCAAAAGAAAGGTTAATCTTGTGCTTGCGTTTATTCTTTTTTCAAACAAAGAAGTATAGTATTATACTTTAAATTTAGTAGACACAAGAATCCTTTTTTTATTTTTATTATAAAAGCGAAACTAATTCAATTTAATATTGCTATTGATCGGGTCAAAACATTAGAGAATACCCAGTTTTCCTTTTATTTCTATTTAGATATTTTTTATTATCTATATATTTAGATAAATATATATTTATCTATATTAATACATTAATAATATAATTAATTAATATAATATAAGTTAATATAATTTTTATAATTTTTTTAGTATTATTTAAAATTAATTATTTATATAAATAAAGTATTTAATTATATAAATTAAGTATAAAGTATTAATTTGCATTCTAAAATTCTAAAAGTATTAATATTTAATTAATATTTATTATAATAATTATAATATAATACAAATTTTAATTTTTAGAAATTTTTTAACTTATAAAATAAAATACAACTTATAAATAAAGAAATTCTAAAAAATTTCCAATTATAAACAAATTAGACTGACTGTCTTTCGAGCCAGAACAACTCAAATTATTCTTTAATTATTTATTTGTTGGATAAAAAAAACTTTTTGAATTCCTTGTAGAAAGAGATTTACCTAACGAAAAAGCTTTCAATGCTGCCCAATATCCTTTCTTTTTCCAAATATTTTTACGAATCCGCTTTTTTGAGATAGAAGTACGTTTTTTCGGAACTGCCATTAAAAATTATAATAAGTATTTAATTGCTATAGTTGGATGTCAAAGACATCTATTGTTCAAAACCAATTGTTCTTTATTTTTATTATTAATTATCTAGTTATCTATTTATTTTCTAGATTGTACTCCCTTCATAAAAATATAAATATAGAAAATCGCGTAACTAAATACTAAATAAAATAATAGTACTGGGAACAAAATAATAAAAAAAAAATCATTTTTCTATTCCATACAATATCGAATAATTCATATTTATTTTATTGGTCCTCTTCTATACTCATTCAAATCCATATCTATAAAATTTGCTATGCCGTATAAATCTAATTAATTAACGTTGATATGATAATCAAATAAAAACAAAAAAAAATACAAACAAAAAGACTATACCTCTCTTTATATCTCTGTTTTATATCTCTGTCTAGTTTCTTTTTTTTTGTCGTCCTACATTGATTTATACAGGTAATAAAAAGAGCAAAAATACAATACATAATAAAAAACATCCAAAGTTTTACTAAACCAAGCCCTAATTAATTAATATTTTTTTTCTATTAATTAGAAAATTTAATTGGTCAAGCTCGCAAAAAGAGCAAGAGTATATCTAATTTTAATTTTAAAATGTGCAAGAGACTAGTACTTAATCTGTTATCTGTTAAAAACTAAAAACGCCAAGATAAATAATTTTCTAAAAGCTATTTTAGTAATTCCTCTTTTTTTTTTATGTAAAGTCAAGTTTTGGATGTCATAGTTTGTAGATCAGAGCCTGTCCTAAAAATATAAAAGTCTTTTATTACAATAATCTTACAATAAAAGACAATCAATCAGTTCCAAAATCAATTGGTTAATGATTTGAAATAACCCAAAAAAGAAATAACTTTTTGGGGATAAGTTATGGTTTTTTTTATGATTCAGATCAAATACTGCTTTTGGTGTAATTATTTGTCTTTGCTCTATCAATATATATAAATTAGTGTAATACGAAATAATAATGAAAATGGAAATTTTCATTTTTTGGATCTTCATCAAACTTTACTTAATAATAATTGAATTGTAATACAAAGTACTAGTTTTTTTTTCAATAGTAATTTCTTCATATCATTTGACGAATTTTAACTTCTTGATTTTAAATATTTAAATTCAAATAGTTGAAAAAGATTCAGAATAATTATAAAATTCGATATTTTGTTTATTTGAATTTTTTATTTTATTAACTGACCCCTTTCATTTCAAAAGAAATAAGAGCCGGTAAATCAGAACCAATTAATTAAGATAAAAATAAAAAGACTTTTTTATTTATTTTTATGGAATATATATATCAATATTTCTGGATTATAACTTTCATCTCACTTCCTGTTCCTATATTAATAGGAGTAGGACTTCTACTTTTTCCAACGGCAACAAAAAGTCTTCGCCGTATGTGGGTTTTTCCAAGTGTTTTATTGTTAAGTATAATTATGCTTTTTTCAACCTATCTAGCTATTCAACAAGTAAATAACCCTTCTATATATCTATCTATATGGTCTTGGACTATAAATAATGACTTTTCTTTAGAATTTGGCTATTTAGTTGACCCACTTACTTCTAT